CTCACACGAGCCCAGATTCTTTCTTTTCTATCAATCTCTAATTCTGATCTTCCTCCCCAATCTGATATTATGGTCCCGGTATAGGACAAAATTCCGTTAGGGTCCAATTCTGACCGGTAATAAATACCAGGACTTTGCAATATTTGATTGATCACAATTCGATATATTCCATTTACTATAAAAGTTCCCATAGAATTCATTAGAGGAATGTTTCCAATACAAATTGTATGTTTTTGCATACCCCGACTGGTTTTCAAAACGAGTCCCGCGGATACATAGAATTCAGAAGAATATGTAAGTGATTTGTACACAGCATCTCTTTCGTTTATCAATGGTTCGACCAATTGATATGTTTCCACAAATAATTGAAATTCAATTTTTTGATCTGTATCTTCAATTTTTGGAAAGTTAGAAAGTTCTTCAGGTAAACCCTGATCGATGAACCTGCAAAATCCTTCAAATTGGATCTGATGAAACCCAGGTATTGTAAACATTCCCTCATTTCTATCTCGGAGCATTTTTATTTAATTTCCCATTTATCAAAAATCCTATTACATTATTGGCGTAGTCTTTATCGAATTAGATAGATGATCTAGCAATGATGGAATTGATCGTCTATTTACGATTCCGGAATAACATGAAATTTGAAGCCAATTGATGTAAGTTCTTTCTAAGAGGTGGAATAGAATAACAATCTCTTTACATACAAGGGAATAAGTATGTGGTGGGGCGAAAGGGCTTGGACCTTTCAACCCCGGTACCTCTAAATGTGACCCCACGGAACGCCCCCGACTTTCATGCTGATTTTTTTGATCTCATTTTTCTTATGAGAAAAATATAATTACGCCATTGATTTACTTGTTATTTATGTCGATATTTTCTATAGGGTTCTTTCTTGTGTTTTGTTCGGCGTCTTCTTCGTCGAAAAAGTCCAAACCCAAGTCTATTAATTAGAACTCTTTAAATGTCCAAACATTATTCTCTAAATTACTCTTCGGCATCATACATTTCCAAACACCATTCGATAAATACCTCTTCGCCGACAAGGTTCAAACATCCGGATACAAATTGCTCTTCGTTGAGAAGGTTTAAATCGGAGTTTCTAAAGTCGTCGTAGCCGCGCAAGAACCAATACAGGTCTCGAAATTGTATTTTCTTTACCCTCGCGACGAGATAGTCTGCGCGATATTTTTGATATTTTTTATCGCACGTGTCTAGTACTTCGAGCATCTGTAGAAATTCCATACGTACTCGCAGCCAGGCATGTACATGTGGTACATATTCTCGAATGGCGTATAGTTTGTTTCTTAGGTTGGTTCGTAGAGCGTCTCGTAGAGATTCACGAGCGACCAAATCTAAGTTGGAAGCAGGGTCGGAAAACGTTTCCTCACCTTCGAAGAGGAAACGTTTCCAGGCGCCAGACCAAAACCCAACCCTGATATCATACTGCGTTTCGTTTGTTCTTTCTAGCAGCGCGCATTGAAGTTCGGCCCAAAGACAAGCTTTTGTTGCGCGAATAGAGTTTGCATTTCGGAAAAAAATTTTTTTTTTTTGCCAAAGCCAGTTGGCTCCTTCGGCTTTGGCAAAGTCGATGATACTCCCCGAGGCGTCGCCATTCCGCGACGCGTATTTTTCCAAGAGAGTAGATACGATCCCACGACGCCCCATTGCAAGGCAGATTACGCAAAACATTTCGTAGACGTCCCTGGCGTTGTTATCCGAGGGTAGTATCCCCCCTTTAGTCTCACAAAGGTATTTCCTTTTCGGTAGATGCAGAGGCCCATTATAGAGCGAAATGCACTTACCTCGTTGTACCAAAATTCCCAATGTAGGTCGAAATCCCGAATAGAGTCCGACCCCAAAGACCAAATAAGTTCTCTTCATAAATAAGTTATGTTCCATAATCCCCTCTCTGGGTTTTACAAAATTGTTTTAAAGTGTCTATTAATGGCCAATTTTTTATATATTAATTTATATATCTATATATGTCAAGTGCGGTAATAGGTGCGATATTAGCATCATTAGTCATTCCCTATCTAAAACAACTAGCACAACGTGTCAACGGCCATGGGGACTTATTTTCCCGGTAAAATTCTCGACTCCATTTGACTAGTTCTGGGTTCGAATCCCCGGCAACCCTTTGTTCAAAAAATCCTCTGTAGAGAAGAGAGACATTTTTACCTATTTTTCTAAAATGAAAATTGAAGTGTGATAATTTACTGATAATTCTATGATTCCGGTCTGGAGTTTAGAGGGACTAATATATGTTATAACGCTCTATAGTCCCTGTAGGTAAGATATGTTATAAAAATCTATAGTTCCTATGAAAAGGTTTTTGTATGATTTTGGCGGCATGGCCGAGCGGTAAGGCGGGGGACTGCAAATCCTTTTTCCCCAGTTCAAATCTGGGTGTCGCCTGACTATTTGACATAGATAGCGATCGATCTAGATTATACTTTATTACCTAAAAAAGTAAAAAAAGAGTGGGCCTTAGTATTTC